CGAACCCATAGCTGATGATAGAACTAGAATAGATATTTTTTGTTTCCTACTCACACGAGCCCATATCCTTGCTTTTCTATCAATCTCTAATTCCAATCTTCCCCCCCAATCTGATATTATGGTGCCAGTATAGACAGAAATTCCGTTATGGTCCAACTCTGACCGGTAATAGATACCAGGACTTTGTAATATTTGATTGATCACAATTCTGTATATTCCATTTACTATAGAAGTTCCCAAGGAATTCATTAAAGGAATGTTTCCAATAAAAATAGTTTGTTCTTGCATATCCCTACTGGTTTTCCAAATTAATCCCGCGGATACATATAATTCAGAAGAATATGTGAGTAATTCATATACAGCATCCCTTTCTTTTATCAAAGGTTCTACCAATTGATATCTTTCCACAAATAATTGAAATTCAATTTCTTGATCTGTATCTTCAATTTTTGGAAACTTATAAAGTTCTTCTGTTAAGCCCTGATCAATAAATCTACAAAATCCTTCAAATTGTATCTGATTATAACCAGGTATTGTAGACATTCTCTCAGTTCCATCCCCGAGCATTTTTATCTATTTATCGAAAAAATTTGAATCGAAAAAATTCCATTATTGATCCATTCTTCATCAAATTATATCTTCATTAAATCATATGGATTGATCTAGCAATGATGGAATTTCTATTGTGTTTACTGAATCACATGAAATTTTAACGAACTCCATATATGTAATGTATAAAATGCATCTGGAGGAAAAAAGAGAATTTTATACTCAAATTAGCATTTGTAACAGAGAAAAATGGAAAGGAATTGATAAATGCCACTTAGACCTATGGACTTTTGTCTAGAATCTCAAAAAGTAATTCTATTTCTACCATTTTTATGATATTACATATTCCAATCCTATTGAATACAAAAAAAAGAAATGGATTCGGGATTTGATCTCTTTGATGAGATAAGGACATAATAAGCATCAACTCTCTATTTTTGTTTGAAATTTTTTGAGCAGTTAATCTTTTCGTGCTATCTATTGTTCAACAAACAACAAAGAATTCTCATAAAAGAAAGAACTTTTTACCCATTTTTTAGTAGAATATGATTGAAGTGCATAACATAGTAAGTATTTATTAAACATGTGTATATAGCTATCTATATTGAATTCCTCCCTTATTGCAGTTCTATTCGGGAAAACACTATAGAAAAATTTTGATTTTCTATTTAATCTATTCAATGAAAAAAAGGACTACCGTTTAATTTCCTGAGAATTGCCTATAGGCATCATATGCAGATTAAATAAATACCCCAGAACATAAATTGTTCTAGGGTTTACATATACTTCTATTTGCTGTTATAATTGAAATTGGAAAAGATTTTTTTTTTTTTTATTGAAAAGAATCAATACAGATTAGTTATGTATCAATTTGAATTTTCTTATATAATGAAAAGGACCCCTTTTCAAAGACAAATTTCGATTCAAATACAAGAATCCCTTATGAATTTATAGTGCCATCTAATAGTTAATGGTTCCAATTTGTCCCGCATTTTTTATTTTGTGACTGAAAACCCACATTTTGTTTATCAATATATGTTTTTCAATATAAAAGAGAGCGAAAGTTTTTAGATACAAGATGAAAGTACAATAAAAAAAGAAGTTTAGTAATTCCTCCACCCCAAACAAAGGGAGAATATTTTCATCTATTTCGTATGGTATCATTTTCGTGGCGGCATGGCCGAGCGGTAAGGCGGGGGACTGCAAATCCTTTTTCCCCAGTTCAAATCCGGGTGTCGCCTGATTAAAAACTCATAATTCCTTATTTTTTTTTTTTATTTAATTGGCTGAATTTTTCCTAAGCAGAAGCAAAGGGAGAAAGGGAACTCCTGATACTTGCTTGATTCTAAATCATCTGGAAGTTGGGTTCTCTATAGCTAAAGTACTGTAAATCCTTGATTCAAGGATGGATATGGATATAGTAGTGGAAATATTTTTATATAAAAATTGACCAATTCCCTTCCACTAGTAATGTAGTGTTTTAATTACTAGGTTTTCAATTAGATTGGATAGTGCAACGAAAAATCTAATTAGTGGTTGTACAAAGGGCTGAAGATGCTTTCTATATATACAAACTTATGGCAGTCTCTAAGTATTGAGGCATCCAATAAGTATTTAATTCGATGGAAAATTGGATTTTCTATATTGCAAAAAGAAATTCTTTCTTTTCAATAAACCCTAGAATGGAATAGATTGCCTCCCGATTCTTTCACAGAAAGACCCTTTAGAGAGTAAGGATTAGATCAAATGGGAAAAAAAAAAGGTATGTGATAGATAATGATATATCTTGATTCGATATTTTTAGCCTTTTTATCTTAATTAAACTTAAGGACAAGAAAAGAAAGAAGAGGTCTTATTTTTCCTACATTTTTTTCCTACATCTTAGGAAGATTTGATTCCCTTGATACTTCTAAATAGGTCACTGCCTATTTTGCTTGTGCTTAACGTTTTC